TTATTGAACATCAATGCCAAATCGTTTGTGTTGACAAACTGCTTATGGGTTGTTTGGCGGTTAGGTTATGTATGTTTGAAGTGTCAAAAACTAGTTGAATAAGTGGTGTTTTAAAAAGTTACTCTAATTTTCAGTTAATGGACTGATTTAGGCAGGAAGCAGAAGGGAATTTCTGTTTATGGCTGGCTAGGCTGTAGCTTTTTCTTCGAGGGGGTTGATCCTCCGAGTTGGACGGTTAGGTTGAATTGGACAGGTTAAAGGTTATTGGGGGGTAAGATTTAGCTTTGTCTAATTTGCTAGGCAGACCGGGAGGTAAATTCTCCTGCGAGGCAGACTGTCTGTTACAAGGAGAAGGCTAGACAGAGCTAGGTATTCTGCCGGGAGGCTAGACGATCCGTAGGTTCGTCGAAGGTTTCTGGAGGTCAGTATCTATAAGGCTTTAGATTGACTGATTTAGGCAGGGAGCAGAAGGGGATTTCTGTTCATGGCTGGCTAGGCTGTAGTTTCTTCTTCGAGGGGGTTGATCCTCCGAGTTGGATGGTTAGGTTGAATTAGGTTAAATCATTCTTTCTATGTAAAACTAGTCCGATTTTATGTGCTTTAAAATGGCAAACTGAGGTTTTATTCTGGCTTTTGAGTTTAATTTATGGATTGTACTATATGCAAGCTTTAGCGCTTATTGGTTGTTTTATAAATTGAAAGTTCATACTAATTGATTTTAGATCTGTAATATAGAGAATTAAATATATAAGTTGTTTTGATTTAGGAATTCATAATAGCATTGATAAAATTTGTGCCAGCAATTGCGGTTACACAGATGATGCAATTAAATTTTTTTCGGTTTGTAATATTTTAGATTCAGTAAAGAATTTAATTTTAATTTTATTAGGTGAAATTAGTAAGATTGATTTAAATTTTAGAAGAGGTAATGAGGTTACGAGATTTCTATAGTAGACTAGGATTAGATACCCTATTATTGGAAATGTAAATTTTAATGCCTGAGTATTAGTAGTTATGTTCTTGAAATTTAAAGAATCTGGCGGTATTTTAGTCTATTCAGAGGAACCTGTCCTGTAATTGATAGTCCACGATTAATTGAACTTGTTCTTAGTTTGTATATCGTCGTAGTTGGAATGTTTTAAGAGGAAATTGAATGTTCAGGATTTATTTGTTAAAGGAATTCAGATCAAGATACAGCGTATGGATAAGAAGAGATGGGTTACAATAAATTGATTTATATGGTTAGGATTTTTAACAGTATCCTATAAATTGGATTTGATAGTAATATAATTAATTTAAATTATATGATTTTAGCTCTATGATATGCACATATCGCCCGTCGCTCCTTCCCTAAAGAAGGATAAGTCGTAACATAGTAGGTGTACTGGAAAGTGTACCTAGAATGTCAAATTAGAGCTTGATAGAAAGCATTTTATTTACATTAAAAAGTTAGTTGTGTGAATCGATTTAATTTGAAATGAGAAATATATTATTTTTTTATAACAAAAGTATTTTTGATATAAGTAATTTTTTGAAAGTAGGTGAATTATTATAGTGAACAGTATAGTGATAGAATTATTAAATTAGGATTTATATTAAAAGAAAGAAGGATTAGTTTTCTGTACCTTGTGTATCAGGGTTTATCAAAATAAGTCAATAAATTGATTTTCTCGAATTGGAAAGATCTATAGTTTTATCAATTTAATTGTGGCATAAATTTTTAAAATAGGATTATAGTTGTGAAATGCTATACGTTTTTCAAGATATCTAGTTTCTTAAGAAATGAATTTAATTCAGGGTTTCAGGTGTATAGTTATAAATTGATATTTCTATACTGAGGGGGTCTAATGTTTTAAGGGATAAGCTTTAGAACAAATTATTATAATGGAATTTATTTAGTAGAAAGTTTGTAGAGTTGGGAATGCTTATCTTTAGTTTGTTATAATTAACTTTTTGGTTAATATGATTTATATTTAATTTAAGGTTTATATTAAGACTACGATTTTAATTATGAATTTTTTGTGATAATGTTAAAATTAGTATAGAAAATTGTGTGCTTAAATTTAAGATCAAGGTTAAGTTAAGGAACTCGGCAAATTAACTTTCCGCCTGTTTATTAAAAACATGTCTTTTTGATTATAATTTAAAGTCTGACCTGCCCAATGAGGAGTTAAATGGCCGCGGTAATTTGACCGTGCAAAGGTAGCATAATCATTAGTTTTTTAATTGAAAGCTGGAATGAACGGTTGGACGAGAAAGTGACTGTCTCAATTTAATTGATTATAGAATTTTATTTGTGAGTAAAAAAGCTCACATGATTTTAAAAGACGAGAAGACCCTATAGAATTTTATATTTGAATTTATATTTTTTTATTAGTAGGTTAAGTTTAATATAAGTTTAATTATTTTGTTGGGGCGATGGAAAAATTGAATGAACTTTTTTTTGTTTTTAATCATTGATTTATGAGTATTTGATCCGTTGTTTACGATTATAAGATAAAATTACCTTAGGGATAACAGCGTAATTTTTCTTTAGAGTTCTTATCGAAAGAAGAGTTTGCGACCTCGATGTTGGATTAAAATTAACTTTTGGTGTAGGGGCTAAAAGGTTAGGTCTGTTCGACCTTTAAAATTTTACATGATCTGAGTTTAAACCGGCGTGAGCCAGGTTGGTTTCTATCTTTAAATAGATAAAGTGTTTTAGTACGAAAGGATCAGGCACTTGTAAAATTTATTTAATGTTGAATGTTATTAATTACTTTGGCAGATTAGTGCTTTAAATTTAGAATTTAAATATGTATGTTAGTACAGGTAATAAATTTATGTAAAGGATATAGTTTTATTGCTAGTAATTAGGCTAGTTTTAGTTATTTGTGTTTTGGTAGGGGTTGCTTTTTTGACTTTGATAGAACGTAAGGTTTTAGGTTATATTCAAATTCGAAAGGGCCCAAATAAGGTGGGATTTATTGGTATTTTGCAGCCTTTTAGTGATGCAATCAAGTTGTTTACTAAGGAGCAGACTTACCCTATTATATCAAATTTTTTGATGTATTATATGTCCCCTGTATTTAATTTATTTTTGTCTTTGATATTGTGGATGTGTATACCTTTCCTTACATTTTTATTTGGTTTTAATTTGGGTGTTCTGTATTTTTTATGTTGTTCTAGGTTAAGTGTGTATACAGTTATAGTAGCTGGCTGATCTTCTAATTCTAATTATGCTTTATTAGGGGGGATTCGTTCAGTTGCTCAAACTATTTCATATGAGGTAAGATTAGCACTGATTTTACTTTCTTTTTTGTATTTAATTTTAAGTTTAAATATTTATGATTTGGGTAAGTATCAGGAGATAACTTGATTTATTTTTATAAGTTTACCTTTATGTATAATATGATTGGTTTCTAGATTAGCTGAGACTAATCGGACACCTTTTGATTTTGCTGAGGGGGAATCTGAATTGGTTTCTGGTTTTAATGTCGAGTACAGAAGAGGTGGATTCGCTTTGATTTTTCTTGCCGAGTATTCAAGTATTTTATTTATAAGGATGTTCTGTGTAATGATATTTCTTGGTGGGAATGTGTTTGATTTTAGCTTTTTTGTTAAGTTGGTTATTATATCTTTTTTTTGGGTTTGGGTTCGTGGAACTTTACCACGTTATCGTTATGATAAATTGATGTATTTATGTTGAAAGAGATTCCTTCCAGTGTCTTTGAATTTTTTAATTTTTTTTTTAGGGCTTAAGTTAATGTTACTTGGCCTGACAATTTAGCGGAATTATTTTAGTATTAAGCTAGTAGAGGATTTTACCTCTTTTTTATACTTTCAAAGTATACACTTTACAAGTTCACTAACTATCTTTTGAAAATAATATAGTCTCACATTTTGTGGGTTAAGGGGTTGATCAGGAAGTATCTAAAATAGAGGCAAGTCAGGATTTGACCTGTGAGGATGTAAGGGTCTTCTACAGGCCGTGCCCCAATTCAGGTTAATAAAATTGAGATAGATAAGAATGATCAGAACAGAATTTTGTTTAATGGATAGAATTGAGTTCTTAAGAATTTTTTTTTGTTGATGAATGGTATGATGAATAGAATTGAAATGGACATGAATAGGGCGATTACTCCCCCTAATTTATTAGGGATAGACCGTAGAATTGCATAGGCGAATAAGAAGTACCATTCAGGTTGAATATGAATTGGTGTAACAAGCGGGTTAGCAGGGGTAAAGTTCTCTGGATCTCTAAGTGCATAAGGGCTGGTTAGAACTAGAATAGATAGTGCACCTGTCATGACTAGGAATCCAACAAGGTCTTTGAGTACAAAATAGGGATGAAATGGGACTTTATCAATATTTCTATTAACTCCTAATGGGTTATTAGATCCTGTTTGATGAAGAAATAGGAGGTGGATAATAATTAGGGCTGTGATAATAAAAGGGAGAAGAAAATGGAATGTAAAGAATCGAGTTAAGGTAGCGTTATCAATTGCGAATCCACCTCAGAGTCATTGAACAATTGTGTTTCCTAAGTATGGAATTGCTGAAAGTAAGTTAGTGATTACAGTTGCTCCTCAAAATGATATTTGTCCTCACGGGAGAACATACCCAAGGAATGCTGTTGCTATTGTCATAAATAAAATGATGATTCCAACTGATCATGTAAGATGAAGATTATACCTTCTATAATATATACCCCGGCCAATATGAAGATAGATACATACAAAGAAGAATGATGCTCCGTTAGCATGAAGGGTACGAAGGAGTCACCCATAATTTACATCTCGGCAGATATGAACTACTCTTCTAAATGCATGGTCAACATGAGCGGTGTAATGTATAGCAAGAAAAATTCCTGTAATGATTTGAATGACTAGACAAAGACCAAGAAGGGACCCAAAATTTCATCAAGCTGAAATATTAGATGGAGTAGGGAGGTCAATTAATGAGTTGTTAATGATTTTAAATAGAGGTGATATTTTTCGTATAGGTGTTTTCATTAGTTGGTCTGCCGAAGGGGACCTATTTTAATTATAGTAATTTTGACAACTGCAATTAGTGTAATTAAAAGGTAAATGATTAGCATGATTATAATTGAAATAGTAGGGTAATTGAAGTATTTTGTTATTGAAGTTCTATAAGAGTTGTGAAGGTTAATAGAGTCAGAAAAAATGTTGTTTATATTAGAATAGTAGGGGTCTATTATTATGAAAATAAATACAAATGCAATAATAATTATTACTACTATAAAAGTTACTTTAAATGATGGGGTAAATTTTTCGTTAGATGCTACTCTAGTTATGTAGGCGAATAGAACAAGTATGCCTCTAACTATTACTAGAAATAGTACATATGAGTATCAAAAATTTGAGTGGAAAAATCCAATTGTTAAGGTAATAGTAATTGTTTGAAGAAGAAGAATTCCCCCTATTGACATAGGGTGGGCCAATGAGACAATACAGATTGATGAGATCATTATTAGAGCAACAAGAGTCAGAATAATACAGAGAGTAGTTTAATTAAAATATTAATTTTGGAGATTAATGATAGGGGTGGACTCTTTCTCTGATGTTTTAAAGGAATAGACCTATTTCTGGTTTACAAGACCAGTATTTTTATTTAAATTATTAAAACTAATGTTAATTTTTTGCTTTGGGTTTTCTGTATTTATATACTTTATAGGTTTAATTTCGTTTTGTATCAAACGGAGGCATTTGTTATTAATACTTTTGAGGTTAGAGTTTGTTATATTGTCCTTGTATTTAAATTTGTTTCTATATCTTATATATTTTAATTATGAGTTTTATTTTAGTATAATTTTTATTAGGATAAGGGTATGTGAGGGGGCTTTAGGGCTTTCAATTTTGGTTTCAATGGTACGTACCCATAGAAATGACTATTTTCAATCATTCAATGTTTTATGATAAAGTTTGTGTTGGCTTTGGTTTTTATGGTTCCTTTAAGTTTTATAAAAAGGAGATTTTGGCTTAATCAGTATATTTATTTAATAGTCACTTTTTTATATTGTTTTATATTTAGATTTAATTATGAGGTAGAGTATATTTCGTATTTTTTAGGTTGTGATTTGCTTTCTTTTATGATGGTTTTGTTGAGGTTCTGGATTTGTTCATTAATGATTATAGCTTCTTACAAGATTTTTATTTTGGGGTATTATTATAATATTTTTTTGTTTGTAATGATTACTTTATTGATGTCTTTATATTTGACTTTTAGGTCTTTGAATATATTTATTTTTTACGTATTCTTTGAGGTTAGTTTAATTCCTACATTAATTTTAATTGTTGGATGAGGTTATCAGCCAGAGCGTTTACAGGCAGGGGTTTACTTACTATTTTATACTATGTTTGCGTCATTGCCTATAATAATTTCAATTTTTTATTATTATAAGATTTCCAGTAGATTGGATTTTTTTTTTGTTTCAGACTTTGATAGAAGAATTTATATATATATATGTATAAATATAGTTTTTTTTATTAAGGTTCCGATGTATTTTGTTCATCTGTGGCTCCCTAAGGCCCATGTTGAGGCCCCTGTAGCAGGGTCAATAATTTTGGCAGGGGTGATGCTAAAGCTGGGGGGATACGGATTATTACGTTTTATGAACTTGTTTTTAAGTCTTGGTTTAAAGGTAAATTTTGTTTTTGTTGTAATTAGAATAGTTGGGGGGATTTTTGTTTCTTTGATTTGTTTACGTCAAATTGATATTAAGTCTTTAATTGCTTATTCTTCTGTAAGTCATATAGGATTAGTTTTGGGGGGAATTATAACTCTTAATTATTGAGGAATATGTGGCTCTTTAGTCATGATAATTGCTCATGGATTGTGTTCTTCAGGTTTGTTTTGTTTAGCAAATATTATTTATGAGCGAACTACAAGTCGAAGATTTTTTTTGAATAAGGGTCTAATTAATTTGATGCCTATTATAGCTTTATGATGGTTTTTGTTTAGATGTTGCAATATGGCAGCTCCCCCTTCTCTTAATCTTTTAGGTGAAATTATGTTAATTAATAGTTTAGTTAGATGGAGAAATTGGATTATAGTGTCATTAATGTTTTTGTCATTTTTTAGAGCAGCTTATTCATTGTATTTATATTCTTATACTCAACATGGAAAAATAAATTCTGGAATTTATTCTTTCTCTGGTGGAAGTGTTCGTGAGTATTTATTGTTATTGTTGCATTGATTACCTTTAAATTTTCTTATTTTGAAGAGAGAATTTATGGTTTTATGAGTATAATTTAAATAGTTTAATTTAAAACATTGATTTGTGGTGTCAGGGATGTAGGGATCTACTTTAAATTATTTGTTTAATTTATTTCAGTATATTCTTACTATTTAGAGTTATTACTTTTTTGAGTAGGTTAAGTTTTATGGTAACAGAGTACAGCCTATTGTTAGAATATGAGGTTTTAAGAATTAATTCTTGTAGAGTAATAATAACGATTTTATTAGATTGAATATCCTTATTATTTATGAGATTTGTTTTATTTATTTCTTCAATAGTAATTTTTTACAGAGAGGAGTATATGGAAGGGGATATTTACATTAATCGTTTTATTATGCTAGTAGGGATGTTTGTTCTTTCTATGATACTTTTAATTATTAGGCCTAATTTAATTAGAATTCTTTTAGGTTGAGATGGGCTAGGACTAGTTTCTTATGCTTTGGTTATTTATTATCAAAATGTAAAGTCTTACAATGCTGGCATAATTACAGCTTTGACTAATCGAATTGGTGATGTAGCTTTATTAATATCAATTGCTTGAATAATAAATTATGGTGGGTTTAATTATGTATTTTATGTAGACTATTTTAAGGGTTCTTTAGAGATAAACTTAATTAGGGGTTTAGTGTTGTTAGCCGCAATAACAAAAAGAGCACAGATCCCCTTTTCTTCCTGACTTCCAGCGGCTATAGCTGCCCCTACTCCTGTTTCATCATTAGTTCATTCGTCAACTTTGGTAACGGCGGGGGTTTACTTACTAATCCGATTTAATTTTTCTATATCAGAAGGGATAATATTTTTTTTATTATTTGTTGGTACTATGACAATGTTTATAGCTGGTTTAGGGGCAAATTTTGAGTTTGATTTAAAGAAGATTATTGCGTTGTCTACATTAAGTCAATTGGGATTAATGATAGGAATTTTAGCTTTGGGGGAGTATCAATTAGCTTTTTTTCATCTTTTAACTCATGCTTTATTCAAGGCTTTGTTATTTATATGTGCAGGCGCAATGATCCATAATTTAGGTAATTGTCAGGATATTCGTTATATAGGGTCAGTTGTAAATTTAATACCATTGACTTGTAGATATTTTGTTATCTCTAATTTATCTTTATGTGGGATTCCGTTTTTGGCAGGATTCTATTCGAAGGATTTAATTTTAGAGGTCTTAAGAATAGGATATATAAATTTGTTTATCTATTTTATTTATTATGTTTCTACAGGTTTAACTGTGTGTTATACATTTCGTTTAATTTATTATGTTTTAGTAGGGGATTTTAATTTTTTATCTTTAAATATGATTAGGGATAAGGGTTACATTATATTAAAGGGTATATCAGGTTTAATTTTATTTGTAATTGTAGGTGGAAGAATGTTAATATGGCTTATAATTTCTACTCCTTATTATATTTGTCTTCCCCGTTTGATAAAGATGATGACTTTAGTTGTTATTATTATTGGGGGGTGATTAGGGACAGAATTATCAAAGTTTGCTTTAAGATACTCATTAAGGTCTCTGAATTATTTAAAGACCAGGTTTTTCCTTGCTAATATATGGTATATACCCTATATTTCGACATTTGGGGTAAATTATTACCCTCTGATGAGTGGTGTTAAGATTTATAGATTAGTTGATCAGGGCTGGTCAGAGTTCTATGGAAGGCAAAATATTTTTTTTCAGTTAAAACGGTTATCTATTTTTTTACAGTTCCTGTATAGGAATAATTTGAAGGTTTTTATATTACTTCTTTCAATATGGGTAATATATATGTATATATATTTGTTAATTTGTTTAAATAGCTTATATTAGAGCAAGATATTGAAGATATCTAGGAAGTAGGTTTACTTTTAAACATTTATAAGACTAAGTCTAATTTTACATTGAAAATGTAATGTTTTTGTTAAACTATATAAATAGAAATACTAACAGAGTTGCACTGCTAAAGAATTAAGTTAGAAGCTTATTCTTGTTTGTCTTATTTCCTTAATTGGAGTTAGACTCAATGTTGTCATTAACAGTGACATACCTCTTTTTGGTTTCAATTAATAAATAAGGGTGGTTTATCACCAGAATTTTAGGTCGAAACTAAATACAATTATTTGTTTCTTATTTAAGGTAAATTGAAAAGATCAATACTTTTTAAGTGCAAGTTAAATGTTATAGTTAACTATTACCCTAGATGGCTCAATTTAAGGCCCCATGATTTCATTCATGGTAGAGCCCAATTAGTAGGATTAATAGGAAGAATAAGGTAACTAAAGTGTATGTTGTAATATTAGCTGTTTTCAAGATTAATACAATCGGGATTAGGAGAGCAATTTCTACATCAAAGATTAGGAAGATTACTGCAATTAGGAAGAATTGAATAGAGAATGGAAGACGGGCAGATCTTTTAGGGTCAAATCCACATTCGAATGGGGAGGCTTTTTCTCGGTCTATAAAGGTTTTCTTTGAGATTACGAGAGAAAGAGTGATTATTACTATACAAATAGCTATAATGATTATTCTTATAAAAAATAGAATTAGAATTATTTATACTGAATAGTCAGATCATTTGATTGGAAGTCAAATATAATTTTTATACTATATAAATAGCTACCTCATCAGTAAATTGAAATATATAGGAATAATCATACTACATCAACAAAGTGTCAGTATCAGGCTGCTGCTTCAAATCCAAAGTGATGAATACATGAAAAGTGGTTTAGGTATTGTCGAATTAGACAAACTGCAAGAAAAGTTGTTCCAATAATTACATGAAGTCCATGGAATCCTGTGGCTACAAAGAATGTAGACCCATAAACAGAGTCTGCAATAGTGAAAGGAGCTTCAATATATTCATAGGCTTGAAGAATGGTAAAGTAAACTCCTAGAAGAACAGTTAAAGCTAGTCCTTGAATTCCTTGCTTGTAATCATTTTCTATAAGGCTATGATGGGCTCAAGTTACTGTTAAGCCTGATGTTAGTAGAATTAAGGTATTAAGAAGAGGGATTTGAAGAGGATTGAAGGGGGTAATTCCTTTGGGGGGTCAATTTATACCTAGTTCAATAGTAGGTGCTAGGCTTCTATGGAAGAATGCCCAAAAGAATGATACAAAGAAGAATACTTCAGATGTAATAAACAAGATTATTCCTCAACGTAGTCCTATAGTTACAGGATAGGTGTGGAGTCCTTGAAATGTTCCTTCTCGTACAATGTCACGTCATCATTGATATATAATTAAAATAGTAGTAAATGTTCCGAATAGAAATAATGTATTGTCATAGAAGTGAAACCATTTAATTAGTCCAACAAGAGTAATTATTGCTCTGAATGCGCCTAAGATAGGTCAAGGTCTAGGATCTACCAGATGAAATGGATGGTTTTTATGTGTTGACATTAATTTACTTCTCTAGAATATAGAGTTCTAAGAATAGCGAATACATAAGACTGAATAATTGCAACAGCACTTTCTAGAACTAATAGTAAGATTTGAACAATTAGTAGGATAGGAATTATAATTAGGGACAGGGTTGATCCGGTATTTCCTAAGAGAGTTATCAGTAAGTGACCAGCAATTATATTAGCTGAAAGTCGGATAGCAAGGGTACCAGGCCGAATGAAATTTCTAATAGTTTCAATGAGGACTATAAATGACATAAGAGCTGGTGGAGTTCCTTGAGGGACTAAATGGGCTAGTATATGAATTGTATGATTTGTTCATCCATAGATTATGAATCTTAGTCATAATGGAAGGGCTAAAGTCAAAGTAAGAACTATATGGCTAGTTCTTGTAAAGATATACGGGAATAGTCCAAGGAAGTTATTAAAAAGAATTATAGAGAACAGGGAAATAAAGATAAGGGTTCTTCCTTTAATTGCTGGGCCAATTAGGAGCTTAAATTCATTGTGAAGGGTTATAATAATTTTAATTCATAAGAAGTTATATCGTGAAGGGATTAGTCAAAATGAAGAAGGGATTAGTAATAGACCTAGAAATGTTCTAAGCCAATTAAGTCTTATATGGAGGGATGAGGAAGGGTCGAATGAGGAGAAAAGGTTAGTTATCATTTTCAATTAATTTTACTTGATGATTTTTTTTTAGTGACTTGTTTAACTGGATATAAAAAGGAGAAATAGTTTAATACGTTATATAGTAGAAATACAATTACAAATATAAAAAAAAGGAGGAGTCAGTTAAGAGGTGCTATCTGTGGAATTAAAAATTATCTATAAGATTATTTCAGCTTGACAAGCTGATGTTATTAATTAACTAAATTTTTCATCAGGAGTAGGCGTTATTCTACTATAAATTGGTTTAAGAGACCATTACTAACTTTCAGCCACCTGATGAAATCTTACTTATTTTGGACATTCATTTAGAGAATGTAGATGGAGGGATTCTTTCAACTGTAATAGGTATGAATCTATGATTTGCTCCACAAATTTCAGAGCATTGACCAAAGAATAGACCGGTTCGATTTATGAGGAACCTTACCTGATTGAGACGGCCTGGAGTGGCATCAATTTTAACTCTAAGGGCAGGGATAGTTCATGAATGGATAACGTCAGCAGCGGTCACTATTAAACGAATTTGTGAGTTGAATGGAATAATTATACGATTTCTGACATCAAGAAGCCGAAAGTTGTTAATTTTTATATCTGAGGTAGGGATCATATAAGAGTCAAATTCAAAGTTTGAAAAGTCTCCATATTCATAAGATCAATATCATTGATGGCCAATTGCTTTTACTGAAACAAGAGGATTATTAATTTCATCAAGTAGATATAGAAGACGGAGGGATGGCAAGGCGATAAAAATTAAAGTAATGGCAGGGAGGGTAGTTCAAATAATTTCAATGGTTTGACCTTCTAGGAGGAATCGGTTATCCAGTTTGTTAGAAAATAGGGTAGACATTATGTATCCAACAAGTGTGGTAATTATAAATAAAATTATTAAAGCATGATTATGGAAGAAGGTTAGTTGCTCTATTAGGGGGGAAGCCCTATCTTGAAGAAGTAATATTTTTCATGTAGCTATTTCTAAAAAAAGAATTAATCTTTATATATGGAGTTTAAGACCATTGCACTATTCTGCCATATTAGAAGTTAGTTAATATAGGGAGTTCAGAATATCTGTGCTCAGCTGGGGGAAGGTTTTGTAGTCATTCGATAGATGTAGGTATTCTTAAAGGTGACAGGGTTTTTCGCATTGAAGCAAATCTGTCTCATAGGATAAATAGGAATACAAAAATTCTAACTAGTGAGATTAAGGATCCAATAGAGGAAATTACATTTCATGTAGTGTATGCGTCGGGATAATCAGAGTATCGTCGAGGTATTCCTCTTAGCCCAAGAAAATGTTGAGGGAAGAAAGTTATATTAACTCCAATAAATATAGTGATAAATTGAATTTTAAGGAATTTGCTGTTTATTATTAGCCCAGTGAATAAAGGGAATCAGTGAATGAATCCTGCTATAATAGCAAATACAGCCCCTATTGAAAGGACATAATGAAAGTGGGCTACTACATAGTATGTGTCATGAAGAATAATGTCAATAGAAGAGTTGGCTAAGATTACACCTGTTAGACCCCCAACTGTAAATAGGAACACGAAACCTAGAGATCAAAGCAGGGAAGGGGAGTAGTTTAGTTGAGATCCATGGAATGTAGCCAGTCATCTAAAAATCTTAATTCCGGTTGGAACTGCAATGATTATAGTAGCAGATGTAAAGTAAGCTCGGGTATCAACATCTATTCCTACTGTGAATATATGATGAGCTCATACAATGAATCCTAGTAATCCAATTGCTATTATAGCATAGATTATTCCAAGGGTTCCAAATGTTTCCTTTTTTCTTCTTTCTTGTCTAATGATGTGAGAGATTATCCCAAATCCAGGTAGGATTAGAATGTAAACTTCTGGGTGTCCAAAGAATCAAAATAAATGTTGATATAGGATTGGATCACCACCTCCTGCTGGGTCAAAAAATGATGTATTGATATTTCGATCAGTTAAAAGTATGGTGATAGCACCTGCAAGTACAGGTAAAGAAAGAAGTAAAAGGATAGCAGTAAGTATTACTGATCAGACAAATAGAGGGGTTCGGTCAAAGGACATTCCTGTAGATCGTATATTAATTACAGTTGTGATGAAATTTACTGCTCCTAGGATTGAGGAGATACCTGCCAGGTGAAGCCTAAAGATTGCTAAATCAACAGAAGCACCTCTATGGGCAATATTTGCAGAAAGAGGGGGGTATACAGTTCACCCAGTTCCTGCACCGTTTTCTACTATTCTTCTGGCAAGCAGAAGAGTAAGAGATGGGGGCAGTAATCAGAATCTCATATTATTTATTCGGGGGAAGGCTATATCAGGGGCTCCTAGCATTAGCGGGACAAGTCAGTTTCCGAATCCCCCAATTATAATTGGTATAACTATGAAAAAAATTATGATAAAAGCATGGGCTGTAACAATAACATTATAGATCTGGTCATCACCAATTAGAGACCCAGGGGTCCCTAGTTCAGTTCGAATAAGGAGACTTAAGGAGGTTCCGACTATCCCTGACCATCTACCAAATAAAAAGTATAAGGTTCCAATGTCTTTATGGTTTGTTGAAAATAATCATTTGATCGATAAAGTGGCCGAGGTGAAGGCGGTAAATTGTAAATTTACTTACGAAATTAGTTTCTTTTATCAGGCCCCATAGTCTATAAAGGGCAATAAATTGCAAATTTATTGGAGGATAAAATTCCTGGGGCTTAAGGCTTAAAGTCAGAGCTTTATTTAGAACTTTGAAGGTTCTTAGTTTTTTTTAACTTAAATCCTTTAAACTATATTGAATAGAAGAGTTGCTGAAATTAGTCCTATGATTGCTAGTGTGTTAGAAACTATTATTAAGAAGTTTTTAATTTTTCTATGTTTATAGTAGTTGATCTGAGTCTTTGAGAGAAGGATAGACGAAAATGTGATTCGCATATAAAAATATAGGGTTATTAAAGTTATAACTACTATAAAAAATGGCACAAAGTACAGGTCACTTTCAGTTAAAAGGTTAATTGTAATTCATTTAGGTATAAATCCCAGAAATGGTGGAAGTCCACCAAGGGATATAAAGTTTAACATAAAAAATAGCTTTATATTCAGGTTGTTGTTTATAGAGATGTAAAGTTGATTCAAGTAAAAGATATTGAGCAGGAAAAAGATTGCGACGATGTTGATTGTAATAATCGTATAAATGACGAAATAGTAAATTCAGATTATTTCTATAAGTATTATTCTTGCAATCATTCAGCCGATATGGTTAATTGATGAGTAGGCTAAGATTTTCCGTAGGCTAGATTGGTTAATTCCTATAATTCCTCTAACAGCTATACTAAACATAATAGCCAGAATTATGTATATGGCCAAGTTTCTGGAAAATATAATAATAGCTATTGGTGCAAGTTTTTGTCAGGTTAATATAATAAGTGAGTTTATTCAAGTTAATCCCTCTATAACTTCAGGGAATCAAAAGTGAAATGGCGCTGCTCCTATTTTAGTAAATAGAGCTGAATTGAAGATTATTCTAAAGTAGGGGGTAGAGTTTATATCAATTATTCTAGTTATTGATATAAAGATAATCGACAGGAGTAAGATTGAGGAGGCTAGTGCTTGAGAGATGAAATATTTTAATGAAGCTTCTGACGCTATTATATTATTAGACCTTCTGATAAGGGGGATTATCGAGAGTAGGTTAATTTCTAAACCAATTCAGATTCTCATCCATGAGTAGGACGAGATTGCAATTAGGGAGCCGATTACAAGGGTTGAGGAGAATAGGGCTTTATAATATATTAAAAAGAAAAGGATTAGGACCTTTATTGATGGGGTATGAACCCAGTAGCTTAATTAGCTTATCTTTTTAATGAAGGTGAAATTTCACATTTTCTACTCTATCAAAATAGCTCTTTATTCAGACACTTCATTATTAATTAATAATAAAAAAAAAAAGCATAAACTTAATTTTAAATAAAGTTTTCTTAGTAAATACAAATATATAATTTAGTATAGAATGTACATGAACTTTTGATGTTTAGAGGAAAGGTTTGAACCCTTTAGTTGTAAGATAGGGTAAGATTAGGGGAGGTCTTAGTCTTAGGTTTGTTGAGGGGTTTAGGGGATGGTAGTTTAGGGCGAGTGGTTACTGTATATTATCTTCCGGTCCGGGGTCATTATCTGGAATGTTTATGGTGTTAGGATTATTTCTAATAAATTAAATAGAATTAGTTATAAGAATAAGTGGCTTATAGACAGAGTTATTAATTAATTAGAAGCCCGTAATTAAGGTCTTGAGCCCGTGATTTTTTGCCAGGGTGGCTCTGGGGGGTGCCATCTCCAGCACCTTTTTTTTTTTTTTTTTTTGGTTTTTTCATTTGTTATAAATAGAAAATTTAAGGGTAAGGCCTATTTAGTAGTTTATTTYAGGAATAAWACGAATACAATTTGTAAAAAATTCCAAATAAATTCATTTTTATCGATTTATTTCAATAAAATTAAATAATACTATAATTATTCCAAAAAGCTGAGTTTTATATGTTTGCAATTTTAATGCCAAAAAAGGAGACAGAGTTTTTAGTTTTAGCAAATTTGCTAAGGGGGTTTAATTTAAAATTTTGGGGTGGATCAAAAATTTTCTAAATTTTCAGGGTGCCTCGCTAGCAGGGGATTTGGGCACAAAGGCGATTTTCAAATTTTGCATTTTTGAAAATTTTTGAAAAAAAGTTTGTATTGAAAATGCACCTTTTTTTTTCATTTTTTTTTTTCGCCTCGTAGGGAATTCCCATTTAAAAAATTTTTTACCAAGAGTTTTTAATTCAAAAATTTTTTTTTTTCACTTTTTTTTTTTTTGTAGGGGATTTTCATAGAACACGAAATTGGAGTTAGAAAAATCAATACAAAATTTTTTTTTTTTTCATTTTTTTTTTTTACCAAGGGATTTACATTTGAGGCAAAAAGTTACCAAGAAAACTTAATTTAAATCAAAACTTTTTTGAAAAATGGTTGAATTTCGATAGAAAAAAAAAAAGTTAAATTGATTTTTCTTGGTAGGACCTAAAAAACAAAACTTCGACCCCCCTCATTAAAATATTTTGATTAATGGTAATAATGTATAAATTTATTGTATATTAATTAAAATATAATATATATATATATATACCGTTAAATAGAATAAATAGATAAAGATTTAATCATATAATAATAAATTCTTAATCGAAAGAATTAATTACTGTTTAGTAGGAATTATATTATTTATAGATATGTATAAAAAAGAAAGAGTGAAGTATAGATTATTAATATTTACTTATATATAAGAAAATTTATTAATATATAATGTACATTTATCGTAATATCTAATA